TTGATCGTGAGCCATATAATTATCACTATAAATAAGAACCATAATTCCAACAGTAGTGATTAACATTGACATAATAGAAGTAAGTGGATCGATCAAGTAGCCGAATTCTAAAGAAAAATCATTATCGAGTGTCCAAGACCATACATATTGATAGATAGAACTGCTATTTATTTGCTGAATAGACAGATTAGTTGAAAAAATCATGACTATACTTAACAATAAAATACTTGGAAAAGCCCACATACGACGAAGATTTTTTGTTGCTGTCGGAAAAAGAAGAAGTCCCACTCCTATTAACATAGGGATTGGAAGTGGAACGAAAGGTAAAATCCACGCATATTGATATGTCTGTTCCATAAAAAAAGTTTTTTAATTCTTAATTAATATTAATTGTTTCCGATTCACCGGACCTTACCTCTTTTGAAAGGAGTCAATAAAAAAATGAAGATATGCACTAACTTAACCTAACTTAAATAGAATTTTTGAATTTTGATTTCTTTTTACTTATTCTTTCTGAATTTGTGCTAAATACTTCAAATATTCAAATCAAGAATTTACAATTGGTGAAATCATATGAAAGAAAGAGATTAATTACTAATCTTTTTCGAATTTGAAAATTCAAGTCAAATTAGGCATATTTTCCCCGAGTTTGACAAGTTACTAAAAATATTCTTCTTTTTTCTATTTTTAGTAATATTGTATGCGATTTTCCCATATTGTTCACCCATCTTATCTATTCTTTTAGATTTTTAGAAAAAAAAAGATTATCTAGAAAAGAAATACATAGTGAATTAGAAAAGCGCAGATTTTTTTTGAACAATAGATGTCTTTCACATCCAGCTATACCAATGAGTAATCTCTTAATTTTTATTTAAATGGCAGTTCCAAAAAAACGTACTTCTGCATCAAAAAAGCGTATTCGTAAAAACTTTTGGAAAAGGAAGGGATATTGGGCAGCGTTAAAAGCATTTTCCTTAGGGAAATCTCTTTCTACCGGGAATTCAAAAAGTTTTTTTGTGCAACAAACAAATAAAATAAGTAATAAAACATAACACGTTGGGAGAATCTAAATCAGCCTGACTCAAAAATTGACTCATTTCACTTCGAAAATCAAATTCCCGAATTCCGTTCCCTGTTGAGTTAATCAATAGGGAATGGAATTCGTTCCACTCTTAGAATATGTAGAATAAGAATTCTTCTGTTTACCTTACCTAATTCAAAAAAAAGAATTATTTTTTTTGTTGACAAAAAAACACAAGATACTCAATTTTCTTTTTAGTATATTTTCTTATTTCCAAAGTGGGGAGTCTTATTTTCCCCATTAACCTATTTGTAATATAAGGTTTTCTTGTAATATAAGGTTTTCTTTTTTGTGCAACTTTCTTATGGATTTTCTCTAAATTCTTATATAGACCCCATATATCTCTCGCCATCAATCCACACAAAAACACTTAGTGAAAATATTCTGGATCAATTTTGAATGACCTAAAATAGGCTCTTTTTTTTTTGTTCATTGATAAAATTGATTTTTTGGTTTCACTTTTTGAAATTAAATAAATCAAAAACAGTTAATTAAAAAAAAATGTTTTTTTTTGGGGGGGGTTCTACCCCTTAATTCATAGTAGGATTATCTAGTTTTACAAGAGTTCAAGTCCAGAAGAGTATAAAATACACAATAAAACAAAGACCCTAAACTCAAATAATGAACCTTCAAATACCTATTTGAACAAATTTTTATTCATCAATTTGAATCTTTCCTAAAAAAGATTTCACCCAATTGAATTCTTAAATCTAGACGATTCCTTATTCATAGGCTATTATGAGGTCAAGACAAGCCGCTATGGTGAAATTGGTAGACACGCTGCTCTTAGGAAGCAGTGCTAGAGCATCTCGGTTCGAGTCCGAGTGGCGGCATGTCATCTCCTAAAAAAAGAAAATAGATCCTATAATAAATTCAATTGCTGATTTCAATTTTATAATTAAGGAACTTTTTTTTTTATGATATTTTCAACTTTAGAGCATATATTAACTCATATTTCTTTTTCCATCGTTTCAATTATAATTACAATTCATTTGATAACCTTTTTAGTCGATGAAATCGTAAAACTATATGATTCATCCGAAAAGGGCATGATAATGAATTTTTTCTGTATAACAGGATTATTAATTACTCGTTGGATTTATTCGGGACATTTTCCACTAAGTGATTTATATGAATCGTTAATCTTTCTTTCATGGAGTTTTTCCTTTATTTATATAGTTCCATATTTCAAAAAAAATCAAAATCCTCTCAGCACAATAATTGGCCCAAGTGCTATTTTTTCCCAGGGCTTTACTACTTCAGGTCTTTTAACTGAAATACACGAATCCAGAATATTAGTACCCGCTCTTCAATCCGAGTGGCTAATAATGCACGTAAGTATGATGATATTAGGCTATGCGGCCCTCTTATGTGGATCATTATTATCAGTATCACTTCTAGTCATTACAGTTAGAAAAA